TAATTACATGAGTTTCAAACTTTTATTTTGATTTAATTAATATATTAATTAATATAATAAGTTTTATCTTTTCTCCTACCTTCAGAAAAAAAAAGGTATGTCCACTGTTATTAGATATTCGAATTTTCTGAAAGGTAACTATCCCGCTTTCATATAAAAATTTATATAGAATCTTTGAAAAAGACTTTTTTTCATACTTCATAAAAAAGAAAAAGACTTACTGTCTTTAGGATCTGATGCTACACCGCTGCTCAATACCTTAGGGGATCCACTCTATTACATAAGTAAATTCCTAAGATTTATCTCATATTATGATATAAATAAACAGCTCTTGTTGTATCGGTCCAAAACCTTTCCAATTGATCTTTACGGTGCTTCCTCTATCAATTAAATCTTTTTTTATCCATAGAAAAGAAAGTATTTAGGCATATCTAGTCTTCACTTCATATTTCGATCTATGAAGTTTATTTATTTGCTACAGCTGATAAAAAATCGTTTTGGACGATGCTTATGTAGAAAGCCCTTTTTTTGTGTTTCTAGTATTTCATTGACTAGCTGTTCGTTCTTTTTTCTATAGTGGAGATAGTCGCACGTAATGACAGATCACAGCCATATTATTAAAAGCTTGTGGTAAAAAGGGGTTTCGTTCTAATGCCCGAAAATAATATTCTAAAGCTTTGGTATGTTCCCCATTACTTGTGTGGATAAGACCTATATTATAGAGTATATAACTTCGATCATAGGGGTCAATTTCTAGTCGCATAGCTTCATAATAATTCTGTAATGCTTCCGCATAATTTCCTTCAGATTGAGCCGACATCCGTTACGGTCGTCATTCGCTTTAACGAATTCTCCGTTTCAGAACCGTATGTGAGATTTTCATCTCATACGGCTCCTCCTTTAGGTGCATAATGAAAATAATATATGGAAAAATGTGATGTCATTATGAACTAAGCGGGGCTAATGTTTTTACAAGAAATCCCTAGCCAACCTTCTTGCAAAAGATCTTTTCTTACTACCAAGTGGGTTCATGCTAGATAAAAATAAAAAAGGAAACTCTAAAAATTTCTTTGTTCTCAACGCCCCTAAATTTCCAGGAATTAGTCACTTCAACAGTCTTCAATGGTTATACGGGTATCCAAAGTACGAACGAGATGGATGTTTATTGTTCCAACCATTTTAATTAGTCCCAATCCCAAAGAAGAAAGAAAGGGAATCATTTTGAAGAAAGTTTTCGTGTTGTTGATTTCTCGGCGTAGTGCTTCTTCCCCTATGCCTCCTATTCGTATATTGTATTAGTGTAGTAGGATTGATCTGTAATACGGGAACCATAGGTAAAAAACCTTTTGCTCAATACTAGAATTCACAATTGAAGCATCTAAGGCTGCATTAATCGTGGATACATGACAGAAGGGATTGCTTTTTTTATATTATAAACTTCACCTTCAAAAGCGTAGATTTTTTTCAATACTCGTTTTTCTTTCTATTCCAAATCAGCGAGAAATAAAAAAAATAATGATAATCAAATCGCACCATCTCTGTAATAAGTAAATGCCTCTTTTTCTCCGGAAGTTGTCGGAATGACTCGTAATAAGATATCGGCTACAATTGTAAAGGTTTTATCAATAAAATTTCCATTTATACGCGATCTTGGCATAGGTAGTAATCCATTGTATAACTCTTTTTATTTCCTTTACCTTTTCTTTTGTGATAAAATTTTCTCACAAACAAAGGAATTGTATAGTACGAACTAACATAAAAGCGGATTCATTAAAAAAAAACCTTCTATCTACTTCCAAATTTTCCGGTCAAAAAAGGTATCTATTAACCATAATCTAAAAAACGATGAATAACTCGCTATTCACCCAGGTACTCAGTCATAATCCTGATGTCGGAGAGATGGCCGAGTGGTTGAAGGCGTAACATTGGAACTGTTATGTAGACTTTTGTTTACCGAGGGTTCGAATCCCTCTCTTTCCGTACTTTCAACTAATTCACCAATCTTACGTGATTGACCACAATGTATCAAATCAAATAAAAAAGAATCGATATAAAATCTACCTTGTTTTGATTTTGAAATAGATTCTTTATTCCTAATTTCTTTGATATCGAAAATAGCAAACAAGGGATCCAAATCTCTCTACCAATCTCTGATACATGAATAGGAAAAAGATTCCCCAACAAAATCCTTTACCTCGTGCCTTTTTATTTTTAATCAAAAAAGAGGGCAAAGGGGAGTTGGCCGAACTCTTGTTTTTAGTTATTTTTTTTTTACTTAAGTTAGGTTTATTAAGTCTGTCGAGAGTAATATTCTACGACAAGCAATTCATTTATTTTCAAACCGACGCATTTCCTATCTATTATTTGATTGACTAACCCTTCATATTGGAATGTGTGAAGAGTAAGATGATTTGGCAATTCCTCAGGGGCAGACGAATCAAGAAGATTTTGAACCAAAGTTCTAGAGTTTTGTTCGTCCTTCACTGTAATAATATCTCGGGGTTTGCAGCGATAACTTGGTATATCAACTATACGACCATTAACTAAAATATGTCCATGGTTAACTAATTGGCGTGCTTGAGGAATAGTCAAAGCCATACCCAATCGAAAAAGGATGTTATCCAAACGCATTTCAAGTAATTGTAGTAAAACTTGACCTGTTGACCCCTTGGCTTTTCCGGCGATACGAACATATTTAAGTAATTGTCGTTCTGTAAGACCATAATGAAAACGCAATTTTTGTTTTTCTTCTAAACGAATACGATATTGAGATTTTTTTCCGGAGCGTGATTGGTTTCTAAGATCGCTTCCTGCCTTAGGCCTTTTACTAGTTAGTCCCGGTAAAGCCCCCAGACGGCGTATTTTTTTAAAACGAGGCCCTCGGTAACGTGACATAAAGACTCCTTTTTTTATTGAAATTGTACAAAACTAAACAAAATTAAAACTGAACTAAATGATAATGATAAATGACGTGAAATCCACTCCAATAAACTTTTGGAATACAAAGAGTAAGACGATATATTCTCTCAATATACCAATTTTTTTTATTGTATATACAATATATATAAATCAAATAAATCAAAAAAAATTTCCTTTATTTTCTTGATTTATTTTGCAAAGATCTAACTCTTTTACCCAATATATATTCCTATATGGACGTTTATATGACATAATATGGAGTGGTAACTCTTGGAAAAAGGTGCAAGAAGTCTTTTCAATCTTCTTTGATTTTTAAAGTACATTAAAAATCATGTAAAAAAACGAAAAAAAATGGAAAAGCCGGCTATCGGAATCGAACCGATGACCATCGCATTACAAATGCGATGCTCTAACCTCTGAGCTAAGCGGGCTCAAATCAAATAGCGCATGCATACAAATTAACTAAACTACTAGATCGTATCAAGTAACTATTCTATTCATATTTTTCCTTATCTATTTAGAATTAATAATATTCTATATATTCTAGAACAGAATATAACTCAAATAAATAGTAACTATCATTAAATAAATAAAACATAACCTTAATTAATAGAATATAGCAGTATATCGACTTTCTAATTTTGATTTCATTAGTTTCTAAATAAGAAAATCTTAATTAGATCAAAAATCTTTTTTTTTTTTTTTAAGTTAAATGATATCTGATTTGAAATTCTTGTTTTTTTGTTCTAACCTCATGCTATTATTATTATTTTATACTTTTTTTTCTTTTTAGTTTATTTATAATATTATAGAATTATTAGAATTAATATTCGAATAGAATTTTTTATAATTATTCGAATTTCAAATCTATGAAGTAGACTTATATATAATCTTTTTCCATTGCACATTGTAGAATTCTAAGTTTCAATAATAATCATAAATTTCTTTTCATGAAAGTTAAAAAAAAAAAAGAATTGACCGTTCGACTATTTCTTAAAATTTAAGACAAAGATGAGAAAAGGCATAACATATATATGTTATGTAATATATAACCATATTGAATTGCAAATACAAAGATGATATAATCTTTGTTGATTAGACTAAATAAATATGGATGGGGCTCAAAAAAATGAAAGAAGATACCAAAGAAATAAAATAAGTATCTATATGTAATGAATTCCAAGGTTTCGGCATAAGAAAAAGTGGAAAGACATCATAATGAGATCCTAATCAAAAGGGGATATGGCGGAATCGGTAGACGCTACGGACTTAATTGGATTGAGCCTTGGTATGGAAACCTACTAAGTGATAACTTTCAAATTCAGAGAAACCCTGGAATTAACAATGGGCAATCCTGAGCCAAATCCTGGTTTACGCGAACAAACCGGAGTTTAGAAAACGAGAAAAAAGGGATAGGTGCAGAGACTCAATGGAAGCTGTTCTAACAAATGGAGTTCACTACCTTGTGTTGATATTGTGTTGATAAAGGAATCCTTCGATCGAAACTTCAAATCAAAAAGGATGAAGGAGAAAAACCTATATTTAGACAATATAGGTAACACAAAAGATCTCAAAAATGACGACCTGAATCTCGATTTCTATTTTTTTATAAACAAAATAGGAATGTTGTGAATCAATTCGAAGTTTAAGAAAAAATCAACTATTCAGTGATCAAATGATTCACTTCATAGTCTGATAGATCCTTGGTGGAACTTATTAATCGGACGAGAATAAAGATAGAGTCCCATTCTACATGTCAATACTGACAACAATGAAATTTATAGTAAGATGAAAATCCGTTGACTTTTAAAATCGTGAGGGTTCAAGTCCCTCTATCCCCAACTCTACTCCCCAAAAGAGAGAGTCCGTTTGACACCTACCTTTTTTTTTAGTTATTCAAGAATTCATTATTTTTTTTATTCATCCTACGCTTTTACAAACTACAATTTAGTTTCTGATTAGATACAAGTCTTGTAGGATATATCATACACGTACAAATGAGAAAGAAATATCGATTTGAATGATTTAGAATCTATATCATTTTTCATTTTCAAACTTAGAAAGTCTTCTTTTATTTAGAA